AATAAAGTCAGCTAATAAAGCTAATGAGTTCATACCTCATAAATGAAAAGATTCTGGCTCAGAGAGTGGTTGGTTTTTCTTCTTTTTATCTGGCTAGAATTTTATTGACTTTAAGATGTAGAAATTGGTTCTTAGTATGAATGGGGTTGGAAATTAATATAATAAGGTTTATCGCAATTATATATAGTCGATCTTCTGAGGGGGTGGAGGTTTGTTTGAAATATTTTTTTATTCAAGGGTTGGGTTCTGGAATTCTAATAATAATATTTTATTCTGAGTTTGGATGATTTGATTATATTATTTTGATAATTTTAAGGTATAAAATGGGTGCAGGTCCATTTTATTTTTGGTTCCCATCAGTTTGTGAAGGGTTAGAATGAGGATGCTGTTTTCTTTTAATAACTATTCAGAAAGTTCTCCCCCTTTTATTAATTTCTTTTTTAACAAGAATATTTCTTTGGGTAATCATTTTAAGAAGAATATTTATTGGGGCGGCAGGATCAATAAATCAAGAGAGGATGAAACGATTAATAGCATATTCTTCAATTCATCATGTTGGGTGAATTTTATTAGGTAATTTTTTAAATGATATTTTATGAATTGTATATTTAATTACTTATAGATTTTTGATTAGGGGAGTTATATTAAGAATAATAAATGATAAAATTTTAGATGTGGGAATATTAGGAAAAATTAGATCAAAATGAAGGTTTGTATTAGGGATATTGAGCATAGGAGGCATGCCCCCTATGCTCGGATTTTATTTGAAATTCTGATTATTTTATAATTTATTATTTATAGATTATAGCTTATTACTATTTATAATTATTATATCGGTGTTAATATTTTATGTATATCTTCGGGTAGTATATAGAGTAATTATAAGAAGAATAAATATATTAAGATGAGTAAGGAAAATAATAGTTAGGAGAATTATAAGATTAGATTTAGTTTATATAATGGGGGTCAATGTGGGGGTAATTGTATGAATAATAATTTAGTAAATTAGGATATAAATTCTATTAGTTTTCAAGGCTAGAGGAGCTAAATTCAAATATGAGTTTACAGCTCATCATCTAATGATTTCTTTAGAAGATTATTAAACTTGCAATTTAAGGTTATTAATTAAACTAAGTTACTGCGATGATTATATTCGACTAATCATAAGGATATTGGTACTTTATATTTAATTTTTGGGGCTTGAGCTGCAATAGTAGGAACTGCAATAAGAGTATTAATTCGAATTGAGTTAGGTCAACCAGGAAGATTTATGGGAGATGATCAACTTTACAATGTAATTGTAACTGCACATGCTTTTGTAATAACTTTTTTTATAGTAATACCAATTTTAATTGGAGGTTTTGGGAACTGATTAGTTCCTTTAATATTAGGGGCCCCGGATATGGCTTTTCCTCGGATAAATAATTTGAGATTTTGATTATTACCCCCGTCTTTACTTCTTTTAGTAATTTCTTCAATAGTAGAAATAGGTGTTGGGGCGGGGTGAACTGTTTACCCCCCTTTAGCTAGATTGGAGGGTCATGCTGGGAGATCAGTAGATTTTGCAATTTTTCCTTTACATTTAGCAGGGGCTTCTTCTATTATGGGCGCTATTAATTTTATTTCTACTATTATTAATATACGGTTTTATGGAATAACTATGGAAAAGGTTCCTTTATTTGTTTGGTCTGTATTAATTACTGCTGTTCTATTACTATTGTCTTTGCCTGTCTTAGCAGGGGCTATTACTATATTATTAACAGATCGAAATTTTAATACTTCATTTTTTGATCCTTCAGGGGGAGGAGATCCAATTTTATTTCAGCATTTATTTTGGTTTTTTGGCCATCCTGAGGTATATATTTTAATTTTACCAGGATTTGGAATTGTTTCTCATATTATTAGATCTTCAGTTGGAAAGCGTGAGCCATTTGGAAATTTGGGTATAATTTATGCTATAGTGGGAATTGGGGGAATAGGATTTGTTGTTTGAGCTCATCATATATTTTCTGTTGGGATAGATGTAGATACTCGGGCTTATTTTACGGCAGCAACTATAATTATTGCGGTGCCTACGGGAATTAAGGTTTTTAGGTGAATGGCAACTCTTCATGGGTCATATTTCAAGTTTGAGACACCATTAATGTGATGTGTTGGTTTTATTTTTTTGTTTACTATAGGGGGAATTACTGGGGTGGTATTATCTAATTCATCTTTAGATATTGTTCTTCATGATACGTATTATGTGGTAGCACATTTTCATTATGTTTTAAGAATAGGAGCAGTATTTGCAATTCTAGCTGGAATTACTTATTGATTTCCTCTAGTTTTTGGAGTGGTTTTAAATGGTAAAAAAACTAAGTTGCAATTTTATGTTATGTTTATTGGGGTAAATATAACTTTTTTTCCTCAACAGTTTTTAGGATTAAATGGAATACCTCGTCGGTATTCTGATTATCCTGATGCTTATGTATTTTGAAATATAGTATCTTCGTTGGGGTCATTTTTATCATTATTAGGAGTTTTATTTTTTATTATATTGATTTGAGAAGGTTTAGTTATAAAGATATCTAATCAAAGAATTTATTATGTAAGATCTTCTTTAGAATGAATTAATAATGTTCCGCCATTAGACCATACTTTTTGTCAATTAAATGTGTTAACAAAGTAATTTTTGCCAACTTGAGGTTCTTTATATTTTCAAAATAGGTCTTCTGCTGTTATGGAACAGTTAATTTTTTTTCATGATCATACGATAATAATTATAATTATAATTGTAATTTTAGTCGGTTATGTTTTGATAGGTTCTTGTATAAATAAATTTTATAACTTAGGTTTATTTGAGGGTCAGGAAATGGAAAGAATTTGGACTATTTTACCTGCGGTTTTTTTATTATTAATTGCTTTTCCATCTATTCGTCTACTTTATTTAATGGAAGAATATGAATATCCTGAGATAACTGTAAAGGTTTTAGGACATCAATGGTATTGATCTTATGAATATAGAGATCTTGGATATTCAAGATTTGATAGATATATATCATCTGGGTCAGAAAATTTATTTCGATTATTAAGAGTGGATAATAGTCTGATTATTCCTTATAATACTGATGTTCGAATAATTGTTTCTAGAATAGATGTAATTCATTCTTGAACTATCCCTTCTTTAGGTGTAAAGGTAGATGCAATTCCTGGTCGTCTTAATCAATTGTCTTTTATCTTTAATCGAGTAGGATTATTTGTTGGACAATGTTCTGAAATTTGTGGTGCTAATCATAGGTTTATGCCAATTGTAATTTCTGTTGTTCCTCGACTTAGATTTTTACAGGGATTGGTGTAATTTAATAAATGATAGTGGCCGATTGAAGGTATTAGTCTCTTAAATTAATTATGAAATATATTAGTTTAATTAAAATATTAGTTTGTCAAGCTAAAGATAGAATAAATTCCTCAATTAATACCTCTTAATTGAATTTTTTCAAGAATAATAGTATTTATGCTTGTAGTTTGTGGAAGAATTATTTATAGGGAAGTAATAGTTATAAGGAAAGTTCAATATAGAGTATTAAAGGCGGATAGAAGTTTAAATAACTGATGTTGATAAATTTATTTTCTGTATTCGATCCTTCTTCATATTTTGGATTATCTATAAATTGAGTAATTGTAATATTATTATTATGCTTATTTCCATTAAAATATTATTATATTCGAGGGGGGGTTCAAGGTATTTTTATAAATTTTTCTTTTTATGTAAAGAAAATATTTGCTGAAGTAGCTACTTCAAGAAAATTAGCTATTGTTTTTGTTTGTACAGTTACTTTTATATATTTAATTACAAGAAATTTAATAGGATTATTTCCTTTTGTCTTTACTAGAACAGCGCATCCTATAATTACAATAGGGTTGGGATTAGTATTTTGACTATCTTTTTTTTTAATAGGATGAATTAAAAATTTTAAGCATAGAGCTGCACATCTTGTTCCGGAAGGAAGACCTATTTACTTATCTCCTTTGATGGTTTTAATTGAAAGAATTAGTCATTTAATGCGTCCGTTTACTTTATCAATTCGGCTAGCTGCTAATATAATAGCAGGGCATTTAATTATTAGCCTTTTAGCTAGAATTAGATTAATAAGAAGTATTGGTTTTTCTAGTTCAATTTTATTACAGAGAATTCTTTTAATTTTAGAATTTGGTGTATCAGTAATTCAGGGATTTGTTTTTAGAATTTTATTATTATTGTACGCATTAGAATATTATTAATTTTTGGAAAAGACTTTTCACCCATTTCATATTGTTACTATCTCTCCTTGACCTTTATTAATAGGATTTGGTGTAATATCTGGGGTGATTGGAATAATTAAAATGTTTATATTTATAAAGTTAGATTTATTATTTATATCTTTTTTTATCGCTGTTTTAGTAGCCATTGGTTGGTGACGAGATGTGGTTCGTGAAAGAACTTTTCAAGGTTTTCATTCTAGAAATGTTTTAAGTGGTTTAATATTAGGAATAATCTTGTTCATTGTAAGAGAAATTTTTTTTTTTTTATCTTTTTTTTGGGCCTTTTTTCACTCTAGGTTGAATCCCACAGTTGAGTTAGGTGTAGTATGACCCCCCGAGGGGATTAGTGCTTTTAGTCCGTTTCAAATTCCATTATTAAATACTGTAATTCTTTTGGCTTCGGGAGTTTCTGTTACTTGAGCTCATCAATCTATTTTGAATGAAAATTGAAAATTAGCTGGTCAATCTTTAATAATAACATGAATGCTAGGAATCTATTTTTTGGGTCTTCAAGGGTTTGAATATTATATAGCGGAGTTTAGAATTTCAGATTCAGTATTTGGATCTGTTTTTTTTATGGCTACTGGTTTTCATGGGTTTCATGTAATTGTTGGAAGATTATTTCTTATTGTAATATGATTACGATTGATCAAGGGTCATTTTAGGAGAAGACATCATTTTGGGTTTGAATGTGCAGCTTGATATTGACATTTTGTAGATGTAGTATGATTATTTTTATTCTCGGTAGTATATTGATGGGGAACTTGATATTGTCGTATATTAGTACATTTGACTTCCAATCAAATAGTAAAAATATTTATTTTTTAATATTAACTGTGTCTGTAATATTAGTAATGGTTGTAAGAATTTTATTTTTTATAATTTCTTATAAGAAATTATTGGATGGGGAGACTTATTCATCTTATGAATGTGGTTTTAATCCAAAATCTATTACTCGAATATTTTTTTCCTTTCGTTTTTTTCTAGTAACAATTTTGTTTTTAATTTTTGATGTCGAGATCGTTATAATGCTCCCCCTTCCTTATTTAATATTAGGAATTAATGAGATGTTAATTATTTATATTTTTTTTACTATTTTAGTAGTAGGATTAGTTTATGAATATTATTACGGGTCTTTAAATTGATTAAATTTTATTTCTAAGGCTTAAACTTAGTGCACTATTCTGCCAAATAGATTATGAAGCATAGCAATTCATTGTTACTGAATCGAAGATTTGAGAGTTTAAGTTGATTTGCAATCAGCTAGAATGTTTAACATACTTTGAAAAGTTATCAGGGGCTTCTAACTTCTAAATTAGCGGTAGCTACTAATTTAAGGAGGAGCTGTAAAGCGACTTAATTTCGACTTAAGTTTTGAGATTAATTGGTGAAATTCACGTCATTATTTCATGATGAAGATGTTTAGTCTTCTTTATCTTCAGTAAAGTGCTCTAAATAAGCTATAATATTTAATAAGAAAGAATTAATGGGGGATATAATATTATTATAAGAATAATAAATAGAAGTTGTGAAGATAGTTTGTCTGGATAAGATGATCTTAAAGATGAATAATAATAACAATAGTTTGGTCCATAAGTTTCTTGTCATGTTTTATCATTTTTTAAAAAAAAGTTTATTAATTTAGATAATTTAAGGCTTGGAAGAATGGTTAAGAAATGATTAAATCATAGGGAAATAGCTGCTTGCCCTATTTTAAGATATAAGTTTGATGAAAATGTTATAGTAATTCCTAATATTAATCCTATCAACGAGATTATAATAATCCTAAATTTGAAGAAGTTTGGAATTATTAAAATTTGTTCTGGTGAAGAAATTCATATTATAAGTGTTCCTATAAAGATAGAAAGTGGGGCTATAATAATAATTGGAATTTCTATAAATGATTGGTGAATATTAATGTCAGATTTAGATTTTAAATTAAATTTTAATGCATATGAAATTATACGAATAGAATATGCTGATGTTATTCCTACTGATAAAATTATTAAAAATCTTATAAGAGAAAAAGTTTTGGAAAAAATAACTGTTTCTACAATAGGGTCTTTTGAGAAAAATCCTGATATAAAGGGAACTCCTATTAATGATAGAGAGGAAATTCCTAAAATGGAAGCTACGATTGGAGTATTATTAAGTGTTGTTCCTATAGGACGTATATCTTGATAAGATGAAGAATGAATTATAATTCCAGCACATAAAAATATCATAGATTTAAATATTGCATGAATAATAAGATGAAAAAATGCTAATGTTATTGATCCTAGGGAGATTGCGAATATTATTATAGCGATTTGTCTTAATGTAGAAAGTGCAATAATTTTTTTTATATCTATTTCTCAGTTGGCCGATATGCTAGCATATAGGGCCGTTATTCTAGAAATAATAAGAATAAGGGTCATTGAAGTTGGATGAGGGTAATTTATAACTCGAATTAAAAGGTATACTCCAGCGGTTACTAAGGTAGAAGAGTGAACAAGAGCAGAAATTGGCGTTGGGGCGGCTATAGCCGCTGGTAATCATGCTGAAAATGGAAATTGGGCTCTCTTTGAGCATGCGGCTATTACGAGGAATAATATAACTAAGTTGGGAATATTTTCATTTATTGTAAAATTTCAATTACAAATAGAGGCTAGAAAGGCAATTGAAAGTAAAATTAAAATATCTCCAACTCGATTAGAAAAGATAGTAATTGAGCCTGACGCTGATGAAGAAGCGTTTTGATAATATACTACTAGAATAAAGGAAGTTAAACCTAATCCATCTCAACCTAATAATATAAAAATAATATTATCTGATAAAATTAAAATTGCTATTGATATTACAAAAGATAATAATATTAAAGAAAATTGTTTATGTTCAGAGGGGGGAATATATTCTATTCTAAATATTAAGATTATTCTCGAAATAAATATTACAGTAAAAAGAAATATTATGGAAGTCCAGTCAATTAAGATTCTAACAGGAATATTAATAGAAAATATTGATAGTAAAGGTAATTCTAGAGAAATAAATATTGAAAAATGTAATATATAAAAGGCTAGTAAAAGAGGGGGAATAGAAAATATAATTATTAACATTCTTTGAAAAATTATATTAGTTTTTATGGCACCACAATCCATTGTTTGTATAAACTAAAATATTAAAATATAATTAGTTCTAATTTAGTAATAACTAAGATGAGAGGGAATAGATGGAGAAATAAACATAAGTATAATTTATTATGAGAATATATTGCAAATTTGGAATTTGACTGATTATGAGTAGTATTAAGAAATAATGAAATTGAAAAAATAGAAGTTATAATAGAGATAAAAATAAATGGAATTAAAATGAAGTAGTTTCAATTAATTAATCTAACTAAAATAAAGATTTCTCCTGCTAAGTTAATAGAAGGGGGTGCGGAGATATTGGCTGCGATAAAGATGAATCATCAAAAAGTAATATTAGGAAAAGAACTTCATAACCCCTTAAACGAAATAATATTTCGAGTATGATGTTTTGTATAAATTATATTTACTATTAAAAAAAGAGCCGAGGATGATAATCCGTGAGCTACTATTATTAAGATAGCACCATATACCCCAATGTAATTTAATGTTGTAATTCTTGCTAAGACAAGTCCTATATGGGCTACAGAAGAATATGCAATAAGAGATTTAAGGTCTTTTTGGCGAATACAATTCATTCTTGTTATAATTGCCCCAATTAATCTGATTCTTGAAATTCAAAAGTTTAAGGGAATTAATTTTGAATATAAAAGGGGACTAAATCGAATTAATCCGTAACCGCCAAGCTTTAAAAGAACGGCGGCTAGAATTATTGACCCTTCTACTGGAGCTTCTACATGAGCTTTAGGTAATCATAAATGAAATAAAAATATTGGTATTTTTACTAGGAAAGCTAAAATAAAGATAATTGTAATTTTAATTTGTTCACATGTTGAGGTAATGAAAATAAAATTGGGTGTGGACTTGAAATATAAGATTCCTAAGAGTAGTGGAAGAGATGCAATGATAGTATAAATTATTAAGTAAATTCCAGCTTGAAGTCGTTCGGGCTGGTACCCGATTTTGGTAATAAGAAGTAATGTTGGAATTAATACAATTTCAAATAATATATAAAAGGAAAATATATTCAAAGATGAAAAAGTAAGAATAAGTGTAAGTAAAATAGATGTAATGAGTAAAAATGAATAATTTAGTGTAGAGGAAGAAATAATAATTATTATAACTCTAATAATTGATAATATAATTATAATTAAAGAAATATAGTCTGTAAATATAAATTTATTAAAAATAATTATTTGAAAAGAATGAAATTTTGTTAATAAAAATATTGTTAAGACACATATAATAATTAAAAAATTTGAATAATTAAATATTAGGAATCTTATAGTCAATAAAGGGATTACAAGTTTTATCAGATGTTAAATTAATAGTCAAATGGGGAGGGAATTAGGAGATTTAAAAAATCGGCATAATGAGACTATAAGAATTAAACCTAAAGAGGATCCTGCGACTATAATTGTTAACATAATTAATAAAGCAGTGGATGAAATTATAAATATTTTTATAATTATTAGAATAAAAATAGATATAAGTATAAGTTCGAGTCTTAATAATAAAATAATCACATTTTTTCGTCATCAATATAACCTTGTAATTCTAATTAAAATTATTATTTTAATAATATTAATAAAAGTATTTCCCACATCCAAAGTGGGCGATTTAAATAATCTAAAAGAATTTTTGAAATTGGCACTGATGCTTGGGGTAATATTTGTTCTAAGTATTCAACCTATAATAATTATTAGTAGATTGATCATGGTTGTTTTAATTTATTCTTTTTATTTATATTGAAATTTAAGAGAATTTTGGTTTAGGTATATAATAGTATTAGTTTTAATGAGAGGTGTATTAGTAGTATTTACTTATATAATAAGAGTCCTCCCAAATGAAAGATTTGAGGTTTCAAGATTAGTAATATTAATTTTAGGATTTGTTTTGATATACAAGGGTGAAGTTTATGATGAATTTATTCAGAATGTGAGAATAGGAAGAATAAAGATTTGAAGCGGAATTTCATTAATTGTAAGATTATTCTTAATTATCTATTTATTATTTATTATAGTTATAGTTGTATGATTAAGAATAATAGAGCGGGGGGCTATCCGAATTTCATAAAAGAATATGTGCCTGAGTAAAGGATTAACTTGATAGGTTAAATTATGAAAAATTTTTATTCCTCTCCGGAAGCAAGATAATATTTTAAAAATTGTAAATGGGTCTTTAGTAGACTTGCCTTCTCCTTCTAGATTAACTTATTTTTGAAATTTTGGGTCGTTATTAGGAATTTTTTTATTTTTTCAGATTGTAACTGGATTATTTTTAGCTATACAGTTTTCGGGAAGAGTATTTTTACCATTTGATAGAATTGTTCATCTAATTCGTGATGTAAATTATGGGTGAATAATGCGAGTGGCTCATGCTAATGGGGCTAGTTTCTTTTTTTTGTTTATATATATTCATATGGGCCGGGGTATATATTATGGTTCTTATCGATTTAACAAAACTTGATTAAGAGGTGTTACAATTTTATTATTATCTATAGCTACCGCCTTTTTAGGATATGTATTACCATGAGGGCGAATATCTTTTTGGGCGGCTACAGTAATTACTAATCTTTTATCTGCTATCCCATATGTTGGGGTGATATTAGTAGAATGGGTGTGAGGAGGATTTTCGGTAGGAAATCCTACTTTAACTCGCTTTTTTGCTTTTCATTTTATTTTACCTTTTATTATCTTATTTATAGTAATTTTACATTTATTATTTTTACATGAAACTGGATCTGGAAATCCTATGGGATTAAATAGGAGATATGATAAGGTAGGATTTCATCCATATTTTAGAATTAAGGATATTTATGGATTAGTTGTTGTATTTATTTTGTTTATATTTATTTGTCTTGAAACCCCTTATATTTTTATGGATGTTGAAAATTTTATTCCTTCTAATCCTATAGTTACTCCTGTTCATATTCAGCCGGAGTGATATTTCTTGTTTGCTTATACAATTTTGCGTTCTATTTCAAGTAAAATTGGGGGAGTAATTGCTTTAGTAATATCGGTAATAATTATATATTTTTTACCTTTATTTTTAAAGCATAGATTTCGCAGAACAATGTTTTATCCATTAATAAAAATTTTATTTTGATATTTTGTAATTAATTGAATATTATTAACTTGAATTGGGGCTTGTGAAGTCGATTATCCTTTTATGCAATTGGGGATAATGTTTAGATTTTTATATTTTTTTATATATTTTCTATTTTGAGGATTAGGGGAAATACAAGATTTATTAGTTTAGACTTTATATAAAAATGTTTTGAAAGCATTTTACAAGATAAGTATCTTTGAAGTCATGTTAATTAGTTTAAGTAAAATAAAAACTTTGTAAGTTTTAGATTCTATAGGCATCAGGTATTTATTCTGAATGCAATAGGAATAATAAATAAAATAAGAGGAAGAAAGATTTTTCAATTTAAAGATATTAATAAATCATAACGAAATCGGGGGTAAGAACCCCGTACTCACAATATTAAAATTGTAAGGAGTAATAAAATGAAAAAGAAAGTTTTAATAGAAGAAAAAAATAAAATAGTTGATAAGTAGCATAAAATTACTATATTAGAATATTCGGCTAAAAAGATAAGAGCAGATCATCCTCCTATATATTCAACATTAAATCCTGATACTAATTCAGATTCTCCCTCTGCAAAATCAAATGGTCTTCGGTTAACCTCAGCTAGACATCTAGTAAATCATATATAAAAAAGAAGAGAATTTCCTAAAAAAAATCATAATATATATTGTGAGTCTATTATTTGTTTAAAGTTGAAAGAATTTCTTAATAAGGAAATAAATAAAATAATTAAAAAGAAAGATACCTCATAAGAAATTATTTGGGCAACTCTTCGAATTGCCCCAATATGTCTATATTTAGAATTGGAGGACCAGCCAATTATTAAAATAGAATAAACACCTAAACTTGAAATAATGAAAAAAGCTAATATATTTTGTTTATTATCTAAGATTTGAAAATTATTAAAGGGGATAGGAGGAACAAGAATTAGGGCCAAAAATAAACTAATTCTGGGGGTTAAATATGAAATTGAAAAATTTGAAGAGTCTGTTGAAGAGAGAGATTTATTAAATAATTTAATAGCATCTGCAAAAGGTTGTAAAATACCTATAAATCCTACTTTGTTTGGGCCTTTTCGGATTTGGATATATCCTAAAGTTTTTCGCTCTAAGATAGTATAGAATGCTACTGCTACTAATAAACAAATAATAGCAATTAAAGAATTGATAATAGGAGAAATATTAGAATGAATAGATTCTAAATCTAATGCATTATTCTGCCATAAGAATATTAAAAATAAATTTATTGGTCCTTTCGTACTAAATAAAAATAACAAAAGATAGAAACCAATCTGGTTTACACCGATTTGAACTCAAATCATGTAATGTTTTAATGGTCGAACAGACCAACTTTTAAGATTACTGCATCTATAAAGTTACATTAATTCAACATCGAGGTCGTAAACATCGTTTTAAATAAGAGCTTTAAAAAAATATTACGCTGTTATCCCTATGGTAACTTGTTCATAAAATCAATTTTATTGGGTCTTTTATATATTTATAAAATATTAAAATTATTTTTATATAGCTGCCCCAGCTAAACAAAAGTAAAGTTCAATAGGGTCTTATCGTCTATTTATAAAATAAGAACATTTTTATTCTTAGTTTAAGTTTAAATAAATTAATTAATAAAGAATTTGAAATGTTTCACCATTCATACAAGCCTCTAATTAAGAGGCTAATGATTATGCTACCTTAGCACGGTTAAATTTCCGCGGCTATTAAAATTTCATTGAGCAGGTGTTACTTACAATTAGTTCAGTAAGAAATGTTTTTGGTAAACAGTCATTCAAATTATTGCCTAGTTAATAAATTAATTCTAATTGAATTCTACTAATATTATCATTATTTATATTATAGGGATGAATCTTTATATTAAAATTATTAGAAAATAAAAATTTAGTTATGAAACTTTATGGAAACTTTTGTTCCTTATATAAAGAGTATATTAGAAAAATATATTTAAAAAATTATCTTTTTAAATATAAATATTTGCTAAGATTAAAAAGAGACCGGATATCAAAAGGTTCGAATAAAGTATAATTTCAACCAGTCTATTAATAAAATTTTTGCTACAATATTAAAATAGACTTGTAGATGACCTTTTTTCAGGAAAATTAAATATGTAAATAAAATAGAAAATTCCTGATACTAAAGGAAATTTATATTTCTTTAAAATAAGTAATTAGTCCCTTACAGTTAATATAAAAGTTAAATTAAATATTATAAAAATAAATATTTTTATAAAATGATTAAATGTTTGGTATTTCTGTCTTTTCAGTGTAAGTGAAATGCTTATATAGCTTTAAAATCCCTGATGCTTTTTCCAAAACATCAACTATGTTACGACTTACCTTACCTTTAGATAAGGGTGACGGGCGATATGTGCACATTGTTTATCTGGTTCATTTTAGAATATTATTTTAAAATTACTAATAAATCCTTTTTTATAATAAGCTTTAGCTTATAATCCTTAAATAAAATTTATTGTAACCCATCTTATCTTTTATATTGTCTACACCTTTACCTAACTTATTAGAAATCTGTCAGGGGGAGAATATAATTGTTAATCCTTTAGATGGAGGTATATAAGATTTAAATAAAAGTGAAAATTATCGTGGATAATCGGTTAAAAGACAGGTTCCTCTAAAATGATTAAATGCCGCCAAACTACATAGGTTTCATAAAATAAAATTACTACCTAAAAAATTTTTAAAATATAATAGGGTATCTAATCCTGTTTTAAATTTTTAATTTTTTCTAATAATTAAATACTTATAATAAAAAATAAAATTTTACTTAAAATTTTATCTGTTATAAATAATTTAAGAATAGAAAAGTTTTGTATAAATTCATTTATAGTTTAACCGCAACTGCTGGCACTATTAGTTAGTTAACGAAATTGAATTATAACTTTTATCATGTTAGATGTGGTTGTATATTGTAAATTTCTGATATTAAGCGAATTTTTATTAAATTCTATATACTATTATGCTGTACTGAGTATAATTTTGTTAGGCAAGTTTTGCCTCCTTAAAAATCAAATTTTTATGTGCCTCACACTTTAACAAATATATAAATAAGTAAATAAGTTTTCAAAAGTAACAAAAGAACAATAAAAGTCTAATAGAAAAAAGTACCTACTACTGAGGTTTCCGACATGCTATTTAGGTGGGGGGAATTAATATAAAATAAGGTTATAATTAGGTTTTATTTTTATAAACTTCAATATAGCATTATTGCTTTATTAAATAATTTTAATTTTTTACTACGTAAAAGGTGGTTTTTTTCAAAAAAGTAACAAAAGAACAATAAAAGTCTAATAGAAAAAAAGTACCCACTACTGAGGTTTCCGACATGCTATTTAGGTGGGGAATTAATATAAAATAAGGTTATAATTAGGTTTTATTTTTATAAACTTCAATATAGCATTATTGCTTTATTAAATAATTTTAATTTTTTACTACGTAAAAAGTGGTTTTTTTCAAAAAAGTAACAAAAGAACAATAAAAGTCCAATAGAAAAAAAGTACCTACTACTGAGGTTTCCGACATGCTATTTAGGTGGGGAATTAATATAAAATAAGGTTATAATTAGGTTTTATTTTTTTTTTTTTTTTTTATTTATTATGTAAATTTTACATATATATTACTACTACTACTGAGTAATCTGAGATGCTATTATGGAGGGGGAATAATATTCAAGTACCAGCAATATGATATATATATATATATATGTAAATTTTACATATATATTACTACTACTACTGAGTAATCTGAGATGCTATTATGGAGGGGGAATAATATTCAAGTACCAGCAATATGATATATATATATGTAAAGAATATATATTTATTATTATGTGTAAATATTAAATCTATAAAAAATATTTTATAATAAAGTATTGTTAATGGGTTAGGGGGTGGGGCCCGGCCCCTCACAGGCCAGGGGGCCCCGTACCCCCTTTACAATAAATGGAATAAATTGGTTATGTTTTTTTTAATAAAATATGTCCATGTATATATGTATTTGTTATAAATATTCTGATCTCATTTTAGAGGTATTTGAATTTTTAAGGTTTATGAATGAGCATATATAAGATTATTACATAATA